TCGAACAAAAAAATGGAAGATTTAGTTACGATTAGAAATTGACTTTATGTTTTTAGCCATGGATCCTTTGCTCATACTTATTCCATTGGAAGTCTTGGTCCAATTCAAAAATTCTGTTTCGCAATTTCATAATCCAACTTTGCAATTTATAAGTGACTCTTGGATACAAATTACGAGAATGCGTATTTTTTTCTCCAATTTCTCATTGAGAGGTAAAGGATTTAATCCTTTTAAGAAAGAAAGTTTTTGATCGGAATATGAATAAAACCGAAAGACCCTTTAACTATTAAAAGGTTAATAGAACGAATCACACTTTTACCACTAAACTATACCCGCTACAATATGATTATTGTATAAAATAGACCTTTTGTCGAACAAGAGAATTGAGTATGATCAAGATAGGATCTTTAAAGAGTCATCAAAATGATAGTCTTGAACTTTTTCGCGGGGAGATCCAAATTTAATGAGATTCAGAAAAGGGGCTTCATTTAATTTCATTTAAATAACTAAAGTTTTTTCTTTTGATGAAGAAGATAGATACGGATCAAAAAAAACTAAAATCATAACAGAAATATGCATTGTGGAAGAATCGATAGTTTCTTTTTTAGTTCGGAAAATGCAAATAAAATAGAACAAGAAAATGAATGTAAATAGTCCTTCTTCTTTTTGTTCTTACTTGAATATAAAATATTCAATTGAATAGAATAATATAATAAAAAACAAGTCTTTTTGTTTTCAAATCAAATATCAGATAAATCATTATTTATCTATAATATAATTAAAATTCGTTGGAACAAAAATAAAGGGCCCGGCTAGGTACTGACCAGGCCGGGCTATTAGACTAAGAAGGGCTTTTCAAACAAAATCAACACAAAGATGTCTTTCTTATTTTTCTTTAGTTCGATTGTTGGCGCGCCCTTCTTTTAGATAAGATAAAGGAAATTTCGGATTTGTGGATCTCTATCTATATCTATATATATAATAGAATAGAGAAGGAAGAGAGAGAAAGAAAGACTCCTTACATTATGTGTAATGTAGTAATTTAATTCTCTTTTTGGGAGAGATGGCTGAGTGGACTAAAGCGTCGGATTGCTAATCCGTTGTACGAGTTATTCGTACCGAGGGTTCGAATCCCTCTCTTTCCGTTGATGACTTGATTTATTTATTTTTTTTTTTCAAATTAAGAAAATCTTAGTTAAACGTGTGGAATAGATAAAATCTTAAGAAAATTTGAAAATGAACCAAGGAAAACCTTTTGGATTTTATTCTTCACGTCCAGGATTACGCCCCGGATCATTAGATAGGAATCCAAAGATAAAGAGAGAAACAAAAAATATCACTACGGTATAAACGAAGAGTTTCAGAGTAAGCATTACACAATCTCCAAGATGATTTTTTGGAAAAAAAAAAGAGAATAGATCTTCTATTTTTCTACCACATATCCTATTTTGACACCAAGAAATGAGGTTTTTTTTCTAGAAATAGAAATGCATTGTCACAAATTCATTTGTTTTTCATTAACAAAAATTTTTGTTTTTATCCAAATTAGATATTTTGGGGAGACCCTAAATAGGGTTAGGGTCTTTCGCTGGAAAAAGGGTGAAAAATGAGGAAATGGGTGTAAGCCAGATTTATGGCGACTATTTCAGAATTTCAGTGTGCGAATTGAGGCTTCATATTCTCAAACTTATCTTATTTTATCTGATTTTAGCAATTGTTAGAATTTTTTCTCAATTTTTTTCTCGAAGAAATCATGTATTTTCTAGTATATTATTATTTATTTGTATTTGATTATTAAATTATTTAAGGATCTCATCGAAAACTTACAGCAGCTTGCCAAACAAAAGCTAAGAGAAAAAAAAGCACAGGTATGACTGGCATAATATCTACGATTGGATTCAAAAAAGCATAGGCTTCGGGCAATTTGCCGAAGAAAAAACTACTCGAATCAAGGGCAGAATTAATACAAATACAGATCAAACTAACGATATTAAGCATAACAGACATTTTGTTCTTGGAGATAATTGCATTTTGATTGAGTTTTTGATATAAGGAAAAAGGAAGAAAGTCAGTAAGGTAGACAAAAAATCCTTTTTTTTTTCTTTGAACCCACCCAATCAAAAATCCTCCAATTCTCAAAGGAGAATAGAAGAAATCATATTTTCATACAATATCTTAATTGAATTCTATGCAATGATCAATAAATTAAGTTGAATTCTATATCTATATATATCAAAATCCTAGTACCAATCTATTCTATAGATATATAAATATTTGGACTGGAGTTGACAAACAACCAATACCAATATTATTGTTTCTTGGCGTAGATTAGAAATTAAAATGGGGCGTGGCCAAGCGGTAAGGCAACGGGTTTTGGTCCCGCTATTCGGAGGTTCGAATCCTTCCGTCCCAGCGCATATCCACTTTTTATGCTTCATTATTTCCCTAGAAAGAAGTAGGGGAGTGGATAGGAGTTAATCCATATTAATTTGATGGATCTGTGTCTCTTCGAATCTTATTAACAAACGATCAAGTTCCATTTCCTATAGAAATATAGGATGGGGCCAATGTTTTTTCTTTGAATCTCGTTTTATTTAAGTATTTCGTGTTTGGCTCTAATGAAAAATAGGAAATCTATGTAACGATTGAGGCAGGGGGGATTTATCCTATTCCTTTTCTTTTATTTATTTTATTCACTTTATGACAAGAGTCGATTATTGAAATATTACTCAACCTTAGGTTAAACAAAAAAAAATATAAATATATATGATATTATATATCAATGATATAATCATATAAAATGTAAAATGAGGAATTGTTTAGCTTATCTTATATAGTATGTATCATTTGATTTTCATTCTATATTCTAGAAATTATAGAATATCTATAAGAGTGACAACTGTTCAGTCTATCTGATAGATACGAAAAACCTTACCTATTTTTTTATTTTCGTAATCAGATGCAAAGAATAAAGATTCCAATTTTTATACATTTCATGAAAAAAATTGTATTTCTATTTCTTTATTCTTTTCTTTCATCTATTTACATTTACTATTTAAATTAAAATTTAATCAGTGGTGAGTCAATTAAAAAAGAAAGACTGATCTTCCTATGAAGGTCAAACGGGATATTTATTGTCCAATTTTTTTCAAATCAAATTTAATATTAATAAATATTAAATAATGGTGGTTAAATAGGAAATTTTTGAATTTCAATTAGAAATACTTTGAATAAATATTTTCAATGATTCCTTCTAAGTGGAATCTTTGAAAAAATAGGAAATCATTTAATCTATCCTATTGAGTCATTTGAAAATGCAGATTCAAAAAGTTATTCGTTTATATATTTCTATTTCTTTCTATTATCTAGAATATTATTTATGTATGTTAAATGTGTATGTTAAATATGTTGTCTTGCTAAGACTTTTTCAGAAAAATCGTTACACATATCATATATAGAATCATATTCTAGAAGAAAAAGTCTAGATTATGATGTCTATGGACAGCTGAACCAATGACTATTCATGATTCCACGATTGAATCAATTCCATACCGGTTCCAAATTAGAGGAATGTTATGGTAAAACTTCGTTTGAAACGATGTGGTAGAAAGCAACGTGCGACTTGAAGGACACGATCCGTTGTGGATTTTTGCATCCACCATTTTCAATTTGTCTAGGAATGAGGGTGCTCTTGGCTCGACATTGTTTGTTCTGTTACACCTGAACCCTTCGTTTTTTGTTGGGTTGTAAATAGTCCACGATGGAGCTCGAGTAGAGAGGATTAATTCATTTCTAGGGGGCAAGGATCTAGGGTTAATGCCAATCAATTGGTGGAACAACTTCGTAAATGTATCTTCCATATATAGAAATAGAAAGGATCCAATTCGAGCAAGTTTACAATTCAAAAGCAAAACTTCTTGGAATTGATCAAACTTTTTCAATTCAAAGTGTATCCCGGGGAAATCAACTGTCCATAGGATTCTTTGCTAGAAAGAAATCAAAAAAGGGGGTATGTTGCTGCCATTTTGAAAAGATTAAGAAGGACCGAAGTAATGTCTAAACCCAATGATTAAAAATAAGGATTAAAGGATCTAAGAACAAGGAAACACCATTTGAATTGTCTCGATAGTCTCCTTAACTGGATCAGACTAAAGAATCCAAATAGAATTTTAAACGAGACAAACAAAAGGAGGTAAAGACTACTCAATAAATCAATAAATGAAATTGACTCAATATTTTTTCCTTTGAGCTATTTGAAGAGTTATCCAACTTGAGTTATGAGTACGAATGGTTTCTTTTTCCTTTTCAGGAAGAAAAAAAAGACTGAGATCATAGTTTAATTGATTTTATAGGCCCATTTGTCATGTAATTTATTACAATTGCATACATAGATAAAACTTCGAATCAAATCATTTTTTCTCGAGCCGTACGAGGAGAAAACTTCCTATACGGTTCTAGGGGGGGTATTCTTCATCTACATCTATCCCAATGAGCCGTCTATCGAATCGTTGCAATTGATGTTCGATCCCGAAGAGAAGGAAAAGATCTTAGAAAAGTGGGCTTTTATGATCCAATGAAGAATCAAACTTATTTAAATGTTCCTGTTATCCTAGATTTCCTTAAAAAAGGTGCTCAACCCACAGGAACTGTTCATAATCTTTTAAAGAAAGCGGAAGTTTTGAAGGAACTTCCGTCTAATCAAATGAAATTCAATTAAAGAAATACCAAGGGGGGTAGCAACTTGTATATAACGTTGTATCATTTTTCTCTACTTGTTTTTTTGATCCCCCCCCTTTTTTTTCTGCTGTATTCGTATTTCTTTATCATTGTTTCCGTTGAATCCGATGGTCTAGAACGACAAAACCCCAGTTTATTGATCTTATCACTATTTCGGACATTTCCTTCAATTGTGTGGTTTTCATTGGAACTCGACTAACCAACAAAGAATCCACTTTGTTTATTCCACTTAGATTGATGAAATCCATTATGGACTAAAATCAAAAATCATTTATTTTTTTTTCAATTCTTTCTTTTTTATTCTTCCATTTATCCTTTTTCTATCTATGTAGATTAGATATGTAGTGTCAATCCAAGATCATTTTGAATATTATTGCATTGTTAAATTTAAATTCAAAGAATTGAAAAAAAAAAATAAATGATTTCAATGCAATTTCTTTTTTCCACTGTATTCTTTTCTCAACATTTATATTGACAACAGTGTATCGAACAAATATAATTCATCGTGATAAGTGAACCGGGTTTATTTATTTTCGTCCCATAGGTTTTTTATTTTACCTTATTTTAAATTAAAATGATGCTTTCTTTGATACAAGAGGTTTTTTTGATTGAAAAAGGGGGTAGATAACATAAGAGGTGCTCTATTGATTTTGACAATTCTGTATATTTTTTTCTTTTATCTGAGAATTTCTTTTCATTGAATCAATTTATTTTTATGTTTCGAATCCATTAGAAAATCTGTTTTTTTTTTTTTAGATTTGTTAGCTCAACGATTTGATTAGCTCGTATAATCTCCTTTCTCTTTGTTTAAATTGGATTTTATTGATTTTGATTGTATCTATACAACTTTTAGTTGAGGTTTTGTTTAATCTCTATTTTCTTCGGGTTGCTAACTCAACGGTAGAGTACTCGGCTTTTAAGTGCGGCTAGAATCTTTTACATATTTGTATGAAGTGAGGAATTCGTCCATACCATTGGTAAAGTTTGGAAGACCGCGACTGATCCTGAAAGGGAATAAATGGAAAAAATAGCATGTCGTATCAATGGAGAGTTCTGAGGATATTTCATTCTTATAGGATCGGTACAAAACCTTGTTCGAATTCTTGGAACGGAACAAAATAAAGTTGGGTCGAATGAATAAATGGATAGGGGCCCCATGGCTTCAATTAATTATTAGAAAGAAAAAGCAACCAGCTTCTGTTCTTAATTTGAATAATTTCCCGATCTAATTAGACGTTAAAAATAGATTAGTGCCTGATACGGGAAGGACTTCTCCCCCCATGAGTGGATTCTATATTTTTTTAATGAATCCTAACTATTGGCATTCTCTATTATGGAATGCAGATGTGTATGTAAAAGAAACAGTATATTGATAAAGAAAGTTTTTTTCCGAAATCAAAAGAGCGATTAGGTTTAAAAAATAAAAGATTTATAACCATCTTGTTATCCTATAACATAGACGAATTAAATGAATGGAAAAAGAGAGGGTAGAGAATCTGTTGATAAGTTTACCTGTCTACGAGGTATCTATTCTTATTAGAATACCTTGTTTTGACTGTATCGCACTATGTATCATTTGATAACCCCCAAAATCTTCTACTTTTGATTCAAATCAAATTTCAAATGGAGGAAATCCAAAGATATTTACAGCTAGAGAGATCTCAACAACATGAATTTCTATATCCACTTATCTTTCAGGAGTATATTTATGCATTTGCTCATGATCGTGGTTTCAGTAGATCTATTTTGTCGGAAAATTCCGGTTATGACAATAAATCCAGTTTACTGATTGTGAAACGGTTAATTACTCGAATGTATCAACAGGATCATTTTATTATTTCTCCTAATGATTCTAACCAAAATCCATTTTTGGCACGCAACAAAAATTTTGATTTTCAAATCCTATCAGAGGGGTTTGCTTTTATTGTGGAAATTCCATTTTCTCTAAGATTAATATCTTGTGTAGAAGGGAAAAATAAAAAGATAGTCAAATCTCAGAATTTAGGATCAATTCATTCACTATTTCCCTTTTTAGAGGACAATTTTTCACATTTAAATTTTGTGTTAGATATATTAATCCCCTACTCTGTCCATGTAGAAATCTTGGTTCAAACTCTTCGCTATTGGGTTAAAGATGCCTCTTCTTTGCATTTATTACGATTCTTTCTCAACAAGTATTGGAATAGTTTTATTACTCCAAAGAAAGCCAGCTCCTCTTTTTCAAAACGAAATCAAAGATTATTCTTATTCTTATATAATTCTCATGTATGTGAATACGAATCCATTTTCGTCTTTCTACATAATCAATCTTCTCATTTACGATCAACATTTTCTGCAGTTCTTCTTGAACGAGTCTATTTCTATGGAAAAATAGAACGTCTTGTGAATGTCTTTGTTAAGGTTAAGGATTTTCGGGCGAACCTATGGTTGGTCAAGGAACCTTGCATGCATTATATTAGGTATCAAAGAAAATCCATTCTGGCTTCAAAAGGGACGTCTCTTTTAATGAATAAATGGAACTGTTACCTTGTCACTTTTTGGCAATGGCATTTTTCATTGTGGTTTCATCCAAGAAGGATTTATATAAACCAATTATCCAATCATTCCCTTGAAATTTTGGGCTATCTTTCAAGTGTGCGAATAAACCCTTCAGTGGTACGGAGTCAAATTTTAGAAAATTCATTTCTAATCAATAATGCTATTAAGAAGGTCGATACTCTTGTTCCAATTATTCCTCTGATTGTGTCATTGGCTAAAGCGAAA